TCCGTTATGGTCCAATTCTGACCGATAATAGATACCGGGGCTTTGCAATATTTGATTGATTACAATTCTGTATATTCCATTTACTATAGAAGTTCCCAGGGAATTCATTAGAGGGATGTTTCCAATCAAAATAATTTGTTCTTGGATATCCCTACCATTTTTCCAAATTAATCCCGCGGATATATATAATTCAGAGGAATATGTAAGTGATTCATATACAGCATCTTTTTCTTTGATCGAGGGTTCTACCAATTGATATGTTTCCACAAATAATTGAAATTCAATTTCTTGATCTGTATCTTCAATTTTTGGAAACTTAAAAAGTTCATCTGTTAAGCCCGTATCAATGAATCTACAAAACCCTTCAAATTGTATTTGATTCAATCCGGGTAGTGTAGACATTCCTTCATTTCCAACCCCAAGCATTTTCAATTTCCCCATTTATTTTATAGAAAATATCCCACGATTTGCTGTCATTCTTCATCAAATCACATGAATAGATTTAGCAATAATGGAATTTAGTTTTTTTACTTTACTGAATCACATGAAATTTTACCTAACTCCGTATATGAAATGAAGTACCTATTATGAAAAGAGGAAGAAATAGAATTTTATACTCAAATTGGAATTTGCAATAAAACAAAGAGATAGAATCTAACTTGTAATATAAATGGAAACAAATTGATAAATTTTACCTAGACTTTTGGGGATTTTTAAGAATCTCAAAACAAAAAATGAATTGTATTTCTACTATATATTAGGATATTACATATTCCAATTCGATTGGATACCCCCAAAAATAAATTCGGGATTTGCTTGGCTCGATGAGATAAAGATAGAATCGAATAATCAGAAACAATATAGAATAGATTTTTTTATCACTTTACCTTTTCAATTGTTCAAAAAAGAATTCGAATTCACAAAGAAGGGATATATTTTTACCTATTTTTTTTTTTTTGAGAATACGATTGCAGTGCGTAAAAAGACTTGGATTTATTAAACATGCATAGATCTAACTCCAGCTATCCATATATGTCTCTTACTTTATTGCAGTCATATTTGTTCGGGACAGTGCGCATGTCGTGTTACTTTCTTTTTTCTATTCAATCCATTTAATGCAAAATTGGCAAAAAAATGGAAGTACGAGAATTTCTTGAAAATGCCCTTAAATAGTATAGTATAAGTATCATATACGAATAAGATACCCGATTAGATAATATCTGTATAAGAATAAAAATTGATGGCCCTGGGTTGACATATATTAACAGTTGTTGTTATAATTGAAATAGAGAAGGATTCTTTTTCAATAAAAAAAAAAGCAATATGGATTGGTTATGTAAAGTATCCATGTCTATTTTTTTTATCTCATTAAAAGAAAAAGAAAAAACCATTTTCGATTCAGATTCAATCAAGAATTATTGAAGAATTTGTAGTTAAAGGTTGCGATTTGTCCCCAAATTTGCTCTTTTGTGACAGAAAGCTAGACGTTTGTTTTTTCAATAGAACAAAAAATAGAAAAAGGGAGAAGATCCTTTTGAAAAGCGGGATTAAAGAAAACGGAATTTTAGATACAAACACATCAAAAAAAGAAGTTTAGAATCCCTCCCCCTTTTCTTTGGTTTTTTGAGGGAAGGGGTATTCTCATATATTTTTTGTATCATTTTGGCGACATGGCCGAGTGGTAAGGCGGGGGACTGCAAATCCTTTTTCCCCAGTTCAAATCCGGGTGTCGCCTGATCGACAATAGAATTTTAATAGTTTATTCCGTTTTGTTGATACAATTCTATTTTTTTCCCAACGGAAGCTAGTGTGGAAAAAGGACTCTTGAGACTTGTTTGATTCAAAATTCTAAGCATCGGGAGATTTGTTCTCTAAAATGCTGTAAATCTTTTCGTCTCGCATTCGTTGAAGAAAAACCTTGTATACACACTCATGTAAAGTATATGAGCGCTTCCACTTAGATTTATTTTTTATATTTATTTAAATTTTGAATAGTTCGAATTTTATATTTATATTCTTTATGAATATTATTATTTCATATATTCTTTCATTTTAATCTAATTCAAAAACCATTTCAATTCTATTTCCATTAGAATAAAAATGAAATTCTTTCTTTTCGGTAACCTCTAGTCAAAGAATTTTAGAGGCAGTTTTCCGATTGTTTTAGAGAATGAATCGGAAGATGGTAAGGATTAGATCAAATCGAAATAAGAGATGCAAATAAGAGTATGAGTATGCAAAGTAATCTATCTTGATTCTATATTTTTTACTTTTGACTTAATAAAATCAAATGGCGGGCAAAAAAAAAGATAGGTCTTTTTATTCCTACCTGTTAGTAAGATTAATTCCTTTAATACTTCAAAGGATATCTTTGGAGATTTTTTCTTTCGCCTTAACTATTTTACAATTTTACTACAAATCAGATAAGAACTTGTTAGATGTTCTAATTGGATTTATTCGATTGTTTCGTCAATGGTGTTATTCCAGAATGTTTTTTTGACTCTGTACCAGCGATTCCACTATTATTATAAAAATATTAATGAAAAATAAATAAATAAAAATTAGTAAACAATAATGAAATAATTCCTTCAAGAGATAGGAGACAAAATTGACATGGATATAGTAAGTCTTGCTTGGGCTGCTTTAATGGTAGTTTTTACATTTTCCCTTTCCCTTGTAGTATGGGGAAGAAGTGGACTCTAAGGGTACTACTAATTGAGTTAAGGGATCAAACTGTATCAATTGTTTTATAGCTGGGTAGTCTTGTAATGTATTCTATGTATAATATTGAAAATTGAAAATATTCTTTAAATCAAACAAATATTTGAATTGTTACCATCTTCGTATTTTGAAAGTCAAGGGAGTACAAATAAGACGAAAGTCATTCCTATTGGAACCAAATTTTTTCTAAGATTTCTATTTTAATCAACTGGTTACCACCAATCTTTTCGAAATATGAAAAAGTTTTTCATAGAACTCCCGGATCATCCATCAATTATTTAATTCATTTATTTTTCAGAATGCTAAAAAGATTACGATTTTTTTTATTTTTAATAAAAAAATACGATATTTATTATTATATTATTAATATACGATACCGGGATTCTGAAAAGAATCAGAAATATAAAAATTCAAATCAGAAGAATAAAATGTGTACGCTATGTACATTACATTCCATAGGAAATTCTATATAGATATGAAAAGAAATATTTCTAGATTGGTACATATTAAACCTTTCTTTTTTAAAAGATAGAGTCAAACTTTATACACTACAATAATAGAGAATATAGTAGAAAGAAATAGATTTGATTTCTTTCTACTATACTATATGGATTTCATAGAATTCTGCGGATTGTAGTCTGATCATTTCATTTAAAACTAAGACCCTCAATTGAAATCCTTTTTTCATTTTTTTATTCAATCACTGTCATTGTATTGATAAGAAATCAGAAGTCATGTTAAAGTAAAATTAGTCACTTTGACTTACCGTTTTTACGTAAATTATAAGTAAAAAGGCAGTAGGAACTAAAATGAAGAGTGCAGTAGCTATAAATGCAAGAATATTTACTTCCATAATCTCTATGTTTTCTTTCTCTTTAATTTCGAATAAATACTTCGGGATTTAATCCCATAGAAATGATAAATCTTTCGTCGCTAAATTCAATGGTATAAATTTTATCTCGATGATATCAAATCGGATCAATATCACGAATAACAATATCTGAGCTATCAAATCGATTCATCGTCGAGAATGAAATAGTATAACATAGTAAGATCTTTTATCCATACCCCCCACAAAAATTACTTTCTGATGCAATCAAAAAGTAGTTTTCCTTTTTTCTTTCTTCGTCGGAACTTTTACCTTAAACTAAAACTATAAAAACGAAAGAAAGGGGATCCCTTTTAGAAAAAATAAAATATTTTTTTGTTATTTTTATTCCCTTTCACACACGAAATGAATTGATATTTTTTTTTCATTGGATTTGTATCCATCGGGACTGGCGGGGCTCGAACCCGCAGCTTCCGCCTTGACAGGGCGGTGCTCTGACCAATTGAACTACAATCCCAGGAAAAAATCGTATAGCATACATACATATTCTTACAATTTCAGTCAAACCCTTTCTTTTTCTATTTGAGATTCGAACCGTTGTACTGTAACTGAAAGCGGCGGACTTATTTATCTATTGATAAATATAATATACGGATCCTCACTTTAGCGCGATCGACACGGATTACGCGTAATCCGTTTGTTATTGCCAAATCGATTGAAAAATGAATCACTGAAACAAAAAAAAAGACTCTTTTTTTTACTTTAATCCTTTCCTTACACTTTATACTTATGGATATTTAGCAAAATCCGAATTAGTGGAAAAAATCCGTAATACGGAAAAAGAACTAGGGATGTATAAAATTTTTGTTCTCTCATATATGAGAGAACAAAAAATGGCTTATATCATTTGATGGTGGATCAGCAAATTTTTGGGCCGAGCTGGATTTGAACCAGCGTAGACATATTGCCAACGAATTTACAGTCCGTCCCCATTAACCGCTCGGGCATCGACCCAGGAAGAATCAATTTAAGTCTTTATTATTTATTGATAATCCCCGATCAATGATCAATTTCCTTTCATAGTATCCTACCCCCAGGGGAAGTCGAATCCCCGTTGCCTCCTTGAAAGAGAGATGTCCTAAACCACTAGACGATGGGGGCATACTTGCCCAACCGCCAATACTATGTTCATAGTATGAACAGTTTTTTGAAATTGTCAATATAATGGAATGATATGATTTGATCAGAAGGATCTTTCCAGCTTTCAGAATTCTATAAAATTTTCGGATTCAGCATTTCGATTTCGAAATTAATTGTTCATTCCCCATCACCAATCCATAATAAAAAAAAGAAAAAAGATAAGTAATGCGAAAGAAAACAAAAGAAAGAGAGAATCCTTTCCAATATAAATCATTTTTTAACTATACTCTATTCACTAGGTAAATCCAAT